TCCTTGCAGGAGGTCAAATTCAAGTTGCAATTCAACTGTGTTTTGTTAAGTTTTTTTTATTGTGATTCGAAATAACATAATAACATAAAGGGAATCACGCTCTGTAGGATTTGAACCTACGACATCGGGTTTTGGAGACCCGCGTTCTACCGAACTGAACTAAGAGCGCTTTTTTATGACAGGAGATACGATTGTAAAGAAAAGGATTTTCTCATTTTTGTACCCCCAATGCGTCTTGTATACATTGGTATGCAAAAATGAAAGATTATGTCCAATTTTATTTAATTGATCTCACTCAGATCCCAGTCAATTAATCCCTTGTTACCGCCCATAGGAGAAGTAATAGGTAGGGATGACAGGATTTGAACCCGTGACATTTTGTACCCAAAACAAACGCGCTACCAAGCTGCGCTACATCCCTTTTCCAAAATTTTTGTACAGTGTCATTGTACAAAATCCATGTCTTGTTTTCCACATCGTTATTTTTTCCTCGATTCATATACAATTTTCTTGTCATTTCTTCTTTTTGGTTTCATATAATAAAAGAATTATATACATCTGAAACCTAACGTATAAAAAAGATGACTATTTTGCTTAGGAAGAAGAGGGTCTCTTTTTCTTTTTTAGGGACAGGGGTAGGAAAATCTTATCTACTGTTCATTGTACATATCCATTTTTGTTAGGAATTCCGTACAAAAAAATACAAATGATCTTGAACTACAGCATCTGACCATATATGTATTACAATAAAGAAGGAGGATTTTCAATGCGAGATATAAAAACATATCTTTCCACAGCGCCTGTGCTAACTACTCTATGGTTTGGGTCTTTAGCGGGTCTATTGATAGAAATTAATCGTTTATTCCCAGATGCTTTGTCATTCCCTTTTTTCTAGTTATTAATATTATATTAATATTAATAACTAGAAAAAAATGAAGAAAATTTGAGATACAATTCTACGTGACGTGACTAAAACTTAGTCCCCCCCTTTTTCAGTTCTTTAGGATAGGAAGGAAAGAGAAAGAAAAAGTATATTGAACCTCAGCAAAAATCCGGTGGATCTAAGATCCCATTTTGGAGAACAGAAATAGAAAGGGGGTCCAGTCTAAGGTAAAAAAAAGCTCCACGAAATCATAGCATAAAAAAAAGATACTTAAATGAAATACTGGGATTAGGATAGGAATAATTGATAGTTAGAAAAAAATTGTATTACTTACATTATTACTATATATATAATAATATTCTATTAATATTAATTAGAATTACAACAAAATATTTAGAAATGGAATTTCTAATTAGTAACTTCTATTGATATTGATTTTTTTTCTTTTTTGTTCTTTTCGTCTTCTTAGGTTCGGGTCGAAAACAGAAGAGTTAAGTTGATCAAACAAAAATGCAAAGGGGGTTCATGGCTAAGGTTAAAGATATCCGAGTTAGAGTTATTTTGGAATGTACCAGTTGTGTCCAAAATGGTGTCAATAAAGAATCGCCAGGCATTTCTAGATATATTACTCAAAAGAATCGGCACAATACACCCAGTCGATTAGACTTGAGAAAATTTTGTCGATATTGTCACAAGCATACGATTCATGGGGAAATAAAGAAATAAATCGAACGTGTGTTTGATCTTTCAAAGGGGCAGGAAAAGGAAGAACTTAACATATCTTAACATAAACATATATATATATATATATAATATAATAATATACAAATAATATACAAATAAAAATATAGAATATACAAAAAAACCTATTTCGGTCGGATCTGAAATGAATAAAGAAATAGAATTTTAGAGATAAGGAATAAACCATGGATAAATCCAAGCAACCTTTTCGTAAATCCAAGCGATCTTTTCGTAGGCGTTTTCCCCCAATTGAATCGGGGGATCGAATTGATTATAGAAACATGAGTTTAATTAGTCGATTTATTAGTGAACAAGGAAAAATATTATCTAGACGGGTGAATAGATTGACCTTGAAACAACAACGATTAATTACTATTGCTATAAAACAAGCTCGTATTTTATCTTTGTTACCTTTTCTTAATAATGAAAAACAGTTTGAGAGAGCCGAGTCAATCCCTAGAACTACCGGTCCTAGAACCAGAAATAAATAGATATACTCTTCCATTGATTCAAAACTTCAATCGGAATTCAAGCTCAGATTGATGTTTTGTTCGAAAAGCCTCAAATCCAGATTTTATTGTTGTGTTATAAGAAACAACAAATAGGGAAAGAATAAATCTTTTTTTTTTGAAAGATGTTCGTTCATTTCTACTACTTATCTTATCTTAATTTTTTTTATTCTATCTTCCCGGAGTACATTCTCCGGGGAATGCAATTCTGTTTCAATCATTCCTATATATGACTTTAGAATGTCTTTTATTTCATAATTTTATTGGAAATCGTGTAAAGACAATTCTTATTTGATATAGCTATTTGCGCAAGTATTTTACGATTAAGAAGTAATTGCTTCTTGTACAGATTGTGTATTAATTTACTATAACTATAGAATACCCCTTTCTCACGAGCCGCTGCATTTATCCGAGCGATCCACAAACGACGAAAGTCCCTCTTTTGCCTGCCCCTATCTCGATGAGAGGAAACCAAAGCTCTCATTTTCTGTTGAGTAATGGTTCGAGTAAGTCTTGAATGCGCCCCTATAAAGGTTGATGCAAATAAACGAATTTTTGTTCGACGTCTCCGAGCTATATATCCTCGTCTAACTCTGGTCATTGAATCAAATTACACTTTAATGAATGAATAACTAATTGATTTCTCTTCTTTCAGTCATCCTTTTATTCCCCGGTTGATTAATAACAAAACGGATTATTCCGATATATAAAATAGAAATTCCAATGGCTTTTGCTACTATGACCTTCCCAACCACGATTTTTAATCCTTTCAGGTAAAATACCTAGAAATAATAAATTCTAACGATATTAAAAAAATAAAAGCAAAAAATAGTGGGTTCCGTCGTTTCTATGGTTATTTCATAAACGGCGAGGTCCTCTCTATACACCGGAGCCTCTTCTTTCATTTAATCAAATGTTATTGTAAACTTGTATAGTTCACTCTCTTTGGCTCTACCAATCAATTATACAGTAATAGATCTTTTCACAAAAAAAGCTATCCATACAGTGACGGCATTTAATTATGAAAGTTGGCTAGGTAGCTGACCTTGTTAGTCCGTTCTTTCAAGAAAGGGAACATAACCTTTTTGCTTCTTGTAGTACTATTTCCTCCGCTTAATGGATAACTATTTGCTACCAATGGGGAATTGCTTTTCATCTCAAATTGAGGTGATTGGATTTGCACCAATGGAAACCATAAATTTCATACACAAAAAATATAGGTATATGATAGATCCTCATTTTTAGATAGTAAAAATGGCTTTTTCCACTCTATCTATCCTATTGGTGATTGGTACTGGAAAAATGGTTTCGTTTGTTCGAACTCATGATCTAAACGAGTCGCACATACACCCTAGTACATGTTCCCCGACGCTGAGGACATCCTCGAAGTGCGGGGGATTTCGTGATTTTTCTTATTGGCTGTCTTGTGTTTCTAATAAGTTGTTTAATTGTCGGCATATCATACATATATATAATAAAATAGGTTGGTTTAGATCGATCTTAACCTGATGATTGATGATTATGAATTATTTCCATTCAATATCAAATCACGAAAAATTCGAATTCTGATTTGAAACGGAATCATGTATTTACACGAAATCTCCAGTATTTTAATTTTCGACCGCTACAAGATCAACAATACCATGAGCTTGGGCTTCTGTTGCTGACATAAAAACATCCCTTTCCATGTCTTCGGATATAACCCATAAAGGGTTGCCCGTTCTTTGTACATAAACCTTTGTGAGGGTTTCGCGAAGTTTCAGTAGTTCTTCCGCTTCCAGGATAAATTCCCCTGCTTGCGCCTCATAAAAAGAACTAGCAGGTTGGTGAATCATGACCCTGATAATATTGATATAACATCATGCATGAACGGTTCTTCTATCTTGCAGGATTGGGCTAAAGTAAGGGATAAAAAAACAAGAAGAAAAAAAAAAACAAATAGAATGGAACAGCCGTACAGGCATCTTTTGTACATTGCATACGGCTCTGCAATGGCATTTCTTCCTCCCTTCTCTTCAATTTCTATTCTATCGAAGAAAAAAATGGAATCCATCCGATCCAGATCGTTGAATGATCCATTTACCACCCTTCCTTTCGTATTGTAGGAGTCAAAAAATACTATGATGGTTCTGTTGCTTTCTATATTTATCTCGTCTGTGATTTAGCAATCCCAAAGTTTCTTTTTTTTTTTCATTTTAGTACTCTTTCTTTCGTAACGTAAATATCATAAAGAGACTTCCGGTGTGGAAGAAAAATGGTTTGTGACGCTGAAATGTACTCCTGACACATAAGATCAAATCGGAATAACCTTTGTTTCATACTACTATCTCGATACAAAATCTCATGTTAGGAAAAACAATACTAGTTTGTTCATATCGAACTCGAAGTGCCATGCTATTATTACCTATTTTTCATATTATTCACATTCGATATGGCGAAGGCATAGTCTTCTTCTTTTTTTTTCAAATAAAAACTCATTGGCGCCAAGCGTGAGGGAATGCTAGACGTTTGGTAATTTCTCCTCCGACCAGAATGAAAGATCCCATTGAAGCGGCTAATCCCATGCAAATTGTATGCACATCGGGCGAAACAAATTGCATAGTATCATAAATGGCTATTCCTGGTATTACCCATCCGCCGGGGGAGTTTATAAACAAATAAAGATCCCTAGTATCATCTTCTATACTGAGATATACCATGAGACCAACAAGTTGATTTGAGATCTCACTATCAACTTCTTGGCCTAAAAAAAGTAATCTTTCTCGATAAAGTCGGTTGATTAGGACAAAATTGTATCCCTTTTGAACCGTACGCGCATCTTTGGATGCATACGGTTCAAAAAAATTGTGAAAAAAGAATCAATGTGT